AGGAAACTTTACAACGTTACAAAGAACTTCAGGACATTATAGCTATCCTGGGGTTGGACGAATTATCCGAAGAAGATCGTTTAACTGTAGCAAGAGCACGAAAAATTGAACGCTTCTTATCACAACCCTTCTTCGTGGCAGAAGTCTTTACTGGTTCTCCAGGGAAATATGTTGGTCTCGCCGAAACAATTAGGGGGTTTCGATTGATCCTTTCTGGGGAATTAGACAGTCTTCCCGAGCAGGCCTTTTATTTGGTAGGTAACATCGACGAAGCTACCGCGAAAGCTATGAACTTAGAAGGGGAGAGCAAATTGAAGAAATGACCTTAAATCTTTGTGTACTGACCCCTAATCGAATTATTTTGGATTCAGAAGTGAAAGAAATCATTTTATCTACTAATAGTGGACAAATTGGCGTATTACCAAACCACGCCCCTATTGCCACAGCGGTAGATATAGGTCTTTTGAGAATACGTCTCAACGACCAATGGTTAACGGTAGCCTTGATGGGTGGTTTCGCTAGAATAAGTAATAATGAGATCACCATTTTAGGAAATGATGCGGAGATGAGTACTGACATTGATCCGCAAGAGGCTCAACAAGCTCTTGAAATAGCCGAGGCTAACTTGAGTAGAGCTCAGGGAAAGAGACAAGCAATTGAGGCGAATCTAGCTCTCAGACGAGCTCGGACACGAGTAGAGGCTGTTAATGTTATTTCCTAAAAAAAACACACATAAAAATAAGAAAAAGAAGTTCTTTAGAGGTTCTTTATTATATACCATATTTTGATTCTGCCAATTGAATACAATCAATTCTAGATGATACAACAAAAAAAAGAAGATGGCTAGAAAAACTTATTAGATACCAGAGTTGATGGTATCTAATAAGTTCTACCTACTATTGGATTTGAACCAATGACTTCCGCCGTATGAAAGCAATACTCTAACCACTGAGTTAAGTAGGTTATTCATCATCACAAAAAAAGGACCCATCGCCTCGGGGATTATAGGTGGAATAATTTTTCTACGCAATACCAATCCATTAACAGTAAGCGGATTAAAGAACTTTCATGTGGGATCCAATCTTGACAAGAAATTCTCTATATGTTAAGATGTCTATGACAAGGGCTATAGCTCAGTTAGGTAGAGCACCTCGTTTACACGTGCGCCAATGCTTTTCAAAGGGGCCCATTATGTAATGAACATAATTGATCTTATTGAGAAATCGATGTCTTACTCCATAGATTCGAAGGAACAAGAGAACAATAGCCTGACAAATATTTGATTTGGTCCGATTCGAGTGCGAATTCAGGTGCCAAATGAAATAGAACCTGCCATTGATTTGCTAATTGATAAGGTAAATACCAGCCCATTCAATGCTAGGCATAATGAGTATAAGGGACTCAAAAGAACCTCTTTTTATCCTATGAACTTTAAGGTGTATGAAGTCTCATATTTGACTCTTGTAGCGGAGCGATAGAGATTCCATTTAACTTAGGTTAATCTAGGCCAGAGGCAGACCTAAGTCAAGGTAACCCCTCTTTGAAACACTTTGGTATTGTTCCTAAATCAGAATACAAATCATCAATCACAGAACACATGGAGCCATCTTATTATCTTCCTGTAAAAAAGAAAAAATATGGTGGACTAACTGATCTTTATATTAATCAGTTGATGAAAGAGCCCAATGCAAGAAAATGCATGTTGGGTCTTTGAAACAGTTCGCATCATTTCGATAATAATTAGTTTGATCTGTTTTACCGAGAAGGTCTACGGTTCGAGTCCGTATAGCCCTAACACATTTCACTTTTTTTTTTTTCGTTTTGATTGAAAAAAAAAGTGGAAATGGATTAAGAATTAAATTAATGCATTTTATATTTGTATTTTTATAATATAAAATGAACTAGAAAAATATAGTTATACTAATACGATTTCTTACGCTATAATTAGTCTTATTTATATAATTAGTCTTATTTATTAGTATTCTAATTATATTATACTATTTTTTTGTATTTAATTGAATTACTTTTTAAAAAGAGAAACCGAGATAAAGTAAGAAAGTTTTCTTTGGGTGGGAACATCCTATATCGATACCATATCTAAATGGAATAAAAAAAAATGGTAAGTAGGGTTCCATTGTATGAAAATAAGGCATGCACCATGGCAAACAAACTCTAAACTATGTAGTTTTATTTGATCAAATAAAATTCCCTTTTCCTTTAAGAAGTTCTGGATGAATTTACAATTGAAATTCAAATCTAATAATTCAACCTATTCCACATTAATAGGAGTCCATTTATGTTTCTGCTTCACGAATATGATATTTTCTGGGCATTTCTAATAATATCGGGTGCTATTCCTATTTTGGCATTTGTAATTTCCGGAGTTTTAGCCCCAATTAGTGAAGGACCAGAGAAGCTCTCTAGTTATGAATCAGGTATAGAACCCATGGGAGACGCTTGGTTACAATTCCGAATCCGCTATTACATGTTTGCTCTAGTT